AAAATGTTTATAATAATGTAAATAAACCTATTTTTTGGCCATAAAAAAACTACTAGAGATTTTCCTGGTTCCGGGGGGTTTACAGGAGTGTTAGATAATCTAGCAGTTTAGGGGGGTAGGGGGGTTTAACGCTAAAAAGCCGAGAGAGGGACACTTAGATATATTACTGGTAAATATCCTCAATTATGCTCATGATAACCTAATATGCTACTCTTTTTAGAAAGTCTTTCCAACATTCAGCTATAATCCGGGGAGTCCTAGGGTGTGTTCCACCTTTCTCAGTTAGATCGCGTTCACTGTGAAATGTCTATTGAAAGGAAAAGAAGAAAAAAGGAACCAGATGCCCGATGGAAAGAACGCTCGGCATGGGGGTTGCTCCCGCTTATGTTTTCCACCATTAACTTATGCAAGCGTCGATGAAAGTGTGAGGGATAATATCAATTGATGGCCCTGAAGTAGGAACCAAATGCCAGGAATAATTCACTGAGTGAAACCCCCACAGTCATTGTCCCTCACCTTCAATAACCGTTGGCATTAAGATATGGACTTGTAGGTAGGCTCTTACTGCGCATTAATGCTTGATTTAACGGGATGTTGGGTAAAGGTATATATTTGCCAGTGAATTTTGCTGTTAGATCTTAAATTTCTTTCATCTTAATTTCATATTCGTTTGGATTTTTAGTAGTATGGTTTGCATACCCCTTATTAATATGGTGACATATGAATGGTTAAAACCTAGATATGGTGATAGTACATATATGTACTGAGATCATATTGATATGTTTAATATAAATGTATGGGGATAATACATATATGTATTTGCAAAGAATAGTTTAACTTAGAATCCTGGCTTTGGGAGCCAGGGGTGGGAGTTAAAATCTCTTTTCTTTGAGCAATAGGGAGGAGTTTAACCTCCGACAACTGGTTTACAAGACCAGGGCTCTGACTCTGAGCTACTAGTGCAAGCTCATTCAAGTGCTTTATTCTCCGCGTATCCTGCTAGAGGGGTGAGGACTAGGAAGAGGAAAAAGTAGAGGAAGGACGCTACTTGCCCAATGATAATGAATGGGTGCGAGACAGGTATTCCTCCAATTCAGGTGAGGATGACCACGTCTGCGATTAGGGCTCAGAACAGGAATTGCGTAACAGGGCGGAACGTGAGGCTTCGTTGCTTGGATGTGTGCAGGATTGGGACCAGTATTAGGATTAGGATTGAGGACAATAGGGCCAGAACTCCTCCTAACTTGTTGGGGATGGACCGGAGGATGGCGTAGGCAAATAGGAAATACCACTCGGGTTTAATGTGGGGTGGGGTGACTAAGGGGTTTGCTGGGGTGAAGTTGTCGGGGTCTCCTAGTAGGTTGGGGGAGAAGAGGGCGAGGGCTGTCAGGGCAAGGAGGAGGGCTGCGAAGCCTAGGAGATCCTTGTATGAGAAGTATGGGTGGAATGAGATCTTGTCTGCATCTGAGTTAAGGCCAAGGGGGTTGTTTGAGCCGGTCTCGTGCAAGAATAGGAGGTGGATTAAGGTTGCTCCCGCGATGACGAATGGGAAGAGAAAGTGGAAGGCGAAGAACCGGGTGAGGGTAGCATTGTCTACTGAGAAGCCCCCTCAAATTCATTGTACTAAGGCGTCCCCTACGTATGGTACGGCTGATAGAAGGTTTGTAATGACAGTGGCACCTCAGAAAGACATCTGCCCTCAAGGTAGTACGTAACCTACGAAAGCGGTTATCATAACTAGAAGTAGAAGGACCACTCCGATATTCCAGGTTTCTTTGTAAAGGTACGAGCCGTAATAGAGCCCTCGCCCGATGTGCGCATAAATGCACACGAAAAAGAAGGATGCGCCGTTGGCGTGCAAGTTTCGAATAAGTCAGCCGTAGTTCACATCTCGACAGATGTGGGCCACGGAGGAGAAGGCGGTTGCAATGTCCGAGGTGTAATGTATAGCTAGGAAAAGGCCCGTTAGGATTTGGGTAATTAAGCAAAGTCCTAGTAGGGAGCCAAAGTTCCATCACACTGAGATGTTGGATGGGGCTGGTAGGTCTACCAGGGCATTATTTGCGATTTTCAAAAGGGGGTGTGTCTTTCGGAGACTTGCCATTAGGAGGTTCTTGTAGTTGAATTACAACGGTGGTTTTTCAAGCCATTGGTCCTGGTTAAAGCCCTGGCGGGAATTATGACTTATATCATATCCTTATTTTTGCTCGGGCTAGTTTTGGGGTTGGTCGCGGTAGCCTCTAATCCCTCCCCTTATTTTGCCGCTTTAGGGTTGGTTGTGGTGGCTGGGATGGGGTGTGGTGTGTTGGTTGGGCATGGAGGGCCCTTTTTGTCTTTAGTGCTATTCTTAATCTACTTGGGGGGGATGTTGGTGGTGTTTGCTTATTCTGCGGCCTTAGCCGCGGAGCCTTACCCGGAGGGGTGAATGAGTGGTCCAATTTTAGCTGATATAATCATGTATCTGGTCGGAGTGTGCTTGGTGTCTAGTGTGTTTTGAGGGGGATGGTATGAGTTCTCTTGGGTACCAGCTGATGATCTAGGGGAAATATCGGTTCTGCGGGGTGATGTCGGAGGAGTTGCTTTAATGTACTCTTTGGGTGGGGGGATGTTGGTAATTAGTGCATGGGTCTTACTACTCACCTTATTTGTTGTGTTGGAGCTAACTCGAGGGTTAGGTCGGGGTGCTCTTCGGGCAGTGTAGGGGATAATTAATAGTACAGCAAGGAATAGGGTTAGGATGAACAGGGTGAGGTAGGTCTTGATTATTCCACGCTGAGCATTGCTAGTGGTTGTGATTAAGGGGATACTTGAGGTAGCGATTGCCTTTGGTCCTACTTTTTCTAACCATGTTTGGTCAATTGTCTGGCTAGCGAGTGCTTGGCCTAGAACAAGGTTTACTTTGGGGGTCAGGCGGTGGATGATTGGTGGGAAGAAGCCTAGTATATTTGAGAAGTGGTGGGTGGCTAGGTTAGGGGATATTTTGTATTGTTTGCTTGTAAGACGGGCTAGTTCTAGGGCGGTGAGTAGTCCGATTACGGTGACTAATAGTGCTGCTAATTTCATTGTAGGGGGTATAGATATGATAGGGGTTTTTAGGGGGGTGATGTTTGAGGTAATAAGGAGGCCGGCAATAATACTTCCTCATGCTAGTCGTTTTAACGGGTTAATAACCGCAGGGTTGTTTTCGTTGATGGGGGAAATTGAGTTGAATCGAGGGTGGCCTATAGAGACAAAAAATACCACTCGTAGGCTATAGATGGCTGTAAATGAGGTTGCAATTAAGGTTAAGACAAGGGCTCAGGCGTTTAGGTGTGAAGTGTTTAGTGCCTCGATGATGGCGTCCTTCGAGAAGAAGCCGGCTAGGAAGGGGGTTCCTGTGAGAGCAAGGCTTCCAAGGGTTAGGCAAGAGGAGGTGAAAGGGGTGAGGTGGTGTATTCCTCCCATTTTTCGAATGTCCTGTTCATCATTAAGACTGTGGATGATTGACCCCGAGCACAAGAATAGTATGGCTTTAAAGAAAGCGTGGGTACAGATGTGTAAAAATGCTAGTTGTGGCTGGTTGAGGCCAATTGTAACTATTATTAGGCCTAATTGACTTGATGTGGAGAATGCTACAATTTTCTTAATGTCATTTTGGGTGAGTGCGCAGGTTGCTGTGAATAGAGTGGTTAGTGCGCCTAGACAAAGGCATGTGGTGAGGGCAGTTTCATTACTTTCTATCAGGGGGCTTGTTCGTACTAGAAGAAAGATCCCAGCCACGACTATAGTGCTTGAATGCAGTAGGGCAGAGACCGGCGTGGGGCCCTCTATGGCAGAGGGTAGTCACGGATGTAACCCGAACTGGGCAGACTTGCCCGTCGCGGCAACGATGAGCCCTAGGAGTGGGAATGTTAGGTCGTGGCTTTTTGTGCTTATAAAGATCTGTTGTAATTCCCAGGAGTTGACGTTAATTGCTATTCAGGCTATGGCAAAGAGTAGTCCTACGTCTCCGACCCGATTGTACACGACTGCCTGAAGGGCTGCTGTGTTCGCGTCAGCTCGTCCGTATCATCAGCCGATTAGAAGGAAGGATATAATCCCGACTCCCTCCCAACCAATAAAGAGTTGAAATAGGTTATTTGCAGTGACAAGGGTAATTATGGCGATGAGAAACACTAACAGGTACTTGAAGAAGCGGTTCATGTATGGGTCTGCGTGTATGTATCATGATGCAAATTCTAGGATGGACCATGTTACATAGAGGGCGATGGGCACGAAGATTACGGAGTAGTGGTCGAATTTAAAGCTAATATTAATATCAAAGACCGTGGTGTTCATTCAGTTTCACGAGGTAATAATTGCTTCTGCCCCCTCGTTCAGGAAGAGGGACAGTGGGAGCAAGCTAATGAAAAAGGCCAGAGCTACTGATGTTTTGACGTAGGTGGCGGCCCAGTCGGGGCTTTGTGGGCGGGGGCTTAGGGTCATAAAAATGGGATATAAAAGAAGTAGGAAAATAATGATTAGGCTTGAGGATATGATAAGGGAGGTAGAGTGCATAGCTACTACTTGGATTTGCACCAAGAGTTCCTGGTTCCTAAGACCAGTGGATGAGCTGTTATCCTTTAGGAGCTATACGAGTGAGCCTTGGGGTCCAACCAAGGTTACGGAGATTAGCAGTCCTCGTTGCTGGCGAGCCTCTCTCGGTGGATAAAGGGGTTTTAACTCTTGTCTTTAGAATCACAATCTAATGTTTTTGTTAAACTATATCTACATGCAATTCACCCTCAAATTACTTCTGGTTTGAGGACTAGAAGTAGTAGGGGTAGTAGGTGAAGGGTTATAGTAAGGTGTTCTCGTGTGTGGGTGGGGGTTAGATTGAGGATATGTGGTGGGAGGGGTCCTCGTTGAGTTATTAGGAATATATAAAGAGAATAGCTTGCGGTAATGAGAGTGCCGGCCCCGGTGAGTGCAATAGTCCATCAAGACCATCCGAACAGGGAGGTAATAATTATTAGCTCCCCCATTAGGTTGGGGAGCGGGGGGAGGGCCAGGTTGGCTAGGCTAGCAATAAATCATCAGGTTGCCATGAGTGGAAGGGCTATCTGTAGTCCTCGGGCTAGGAGAAGGGTCCGGCTATGTACCCGTTCATAGTTTGTATTAGCAAGACAGAATAAGGCAGAGGAAGTTAAGCCATGTGCGATCATAAGAATGAGGGCGCCTGTAAGCCCTCACGGTGTCTGAATAAGAATTCCCCCTACTACCAGGCCCATGTGGCTTACCGATGAATAAGCAATGAGGGATTTAAGGTCGGGTTGACGTAAGCAGGTGGAGCCCGTTATGATTACGCCTCATAACGCCAGGATGATGAAGGGGTAGCTCAGTTCATTAGTGAGGGGTTCTAGTATGGTTATTATTCGAATTATCCCATAACCCCCCAGTTTTAGCAGGACGGCTGCTAGAACCATTGAGCCTGCAACTGGGGCTTCAACATGTGCTTTCGGCAGTCACAGGTGTGCCCCGTATAGGGGTATTTTTACTAGGAATGCGAGTAAACAGCCTGCCCATCATAACTTATCTGCGTAAGAGGCAAGTGGGGTGGGGCTTGTGTAGTGGACAGTTAGTAGTGACAGAGATCCGACGTCTTTCTGTATAATAAGTAGTGCGACTAGTAGGGGAAGTGACCCCGCTAGGGTATAAAATAGGAAGTATACTCCCGCATTTAATCGCTCCGTTTGGTTACCTCATCGTGTAATAAGGATTAGAGTTGGGATTAGGGTAGCTTCAAACATTACATAGAACATGAGAAGTTCGGTTGCGCCGAATGCTAAAATAAGGAATAGCTGTAAAGATGCCAGAAGGGTGATGTACATACGTTGCCGGTTGACTGGTTCCGTAGAGGTGTGGTTCTGACTTGCTATAATTATAAGTGGGAGTAGTCAACAAGTGAGAACAAGGAGGGGTGTAGAGAGGGGGTCGGTTGCTATGAAAGGGGAAAGACAGGCTCAGCCTGTCTCTGAGGCATTTTTTAGTCAAATCAGGCTAATGAGGGCAATGATTAGGCTGTGGCAGAGGGTGGTGGGCCAAAGTCATTTGTCCTTGGAAAGCCAGGTTGTTGGGAACAGCATTAGTGTTGGGATTAGGATTTTTAGCATTGTAGGAGGTTTAGTGATTGAAGTCGGTCGGAGCCATGGGTTCGAGCTGTTGCTACCAATAAGGCCAAACCTGCGCTTGCTTCACAGGCTGAAAAGGCGAGAAGGAGCATGGGGGTGGGGGAGAAGCTAGTTGAGTCCAACTTTAGGGTTCATAGTGAGAGCCCAATGAACAGGGACAGCATTATACCTTCTAAGCATAATAGGGCGGATAGGAGGTGGGTTCGGTGGAACGCAAGGCCGGTTAGTCCTAAAACGAAGGCGGAAGAGAAGGCGAAGTGGGCAGGGGTCATTAGACAATTATGGACTTTAACCACAAGCTTTTGAGCCGAAATCAAATGTTTTTCTTGAACTAATTGTCTATTCGGCCCACTCTAAGCCTCCTTGTAGTCATTCATATACTAGCCCCAGGGTAAGGAGTACTAGGACGGCTGTGGCCCAGACAAGAGTGAGTAGTGGAGAGGCAAGTTGGTCTCCTCATGGTAGGGGGAGAAGAAGAGCAATTTCCAGGTCGAAAAGGAGAAATAGAATAGCCACTAGAAAGAATCGGAGGGAGAAGGGCAGTCGCGCGGAGCCCAAAGGGTCGAAACCGCATTCATATGGAGAGAGCTTTTCGTGGTCTGGGTTTATCTGGGGCAGTCAGAAGGACACGATGGCGAGGATTATAGATAGCGCAATTGTAATTGTGATCACGGCTATTGTCAGGTTCATTATCTTTCCTTGGGGTTTAACCAAGACCGGGTGATTGGAAGTCACTTATACTAGCTTTAATACTAGAAAGATTAAGAGCCTCATCAATAGATGGAGATGTACAAGAAGAGCCATACAACGTCTACGAAGTGTCAGTATCAGGCAGCTGCCTCGAATCCGAAGTGATGCTCGGATGTGAAGTGGTATTGGATCTGTCGTAGTAGGCAGATAGCTAGGAATGTTGAGCCAATAATGACGTGTAGTCCGTGGAAACCTGTCGCTACAAAGAAAGTAGACCCATAAACACCATCGGCAATTGTGAAGGGGGCTTCGTAGTACTCTATCGCTTGTAGAAATGTGAAGTAGAATCCTAGCAGAATGGTTAGGGCCAGGGACTGAATGGCCTGCTTGCGTTCCCCTTCTATGAGGCTGTGGTGTGCTCAAGTGACTGTTACGCCGGAGGCGAGCAGTACAGCAGTATTAAGTAGTGGGACTTCAAATGGGTCTAGAGTGGTGATACCAGTGGGGGGTCAGCATCCTCCTAGTTCTGGGGTTGGGGCCAGACTAGCATGATAGAAGGCTCAGAAAAATCCTAGGAAGAAAAATACTTCTGAGGTGATGAAAAGAATTATACCGTAGCGTAGCCCTTTTTGTACTGGGGGTGTATGGTGTCCTTGAAAAGTGCCTTCCCGTACAATGTCCCGTCATCATTGGTACATTGTAAGAAGCAGTAGGGCTGTCCCTAGAGTTATTAGGGTTGTTGAGCGAAAGTGGAATCAGGTTGCAAGTCCGGATGTTATTAAGAGAGCGGCGACTGCTCCTGTCAGCGGTCAAGGGCTTGGGTCAACTATGTGGTAGGGGTGTGCTTGATGGGCCATTAGACGTTTTCTTGTAGGTAGAGGGTTAATAATAGTACGAATACATATGCTTGGATTATTGCCACGGCAATCTCTAGTAAGGTCAGGAGGACCAGGACTGTCGTTGTGAGGATGGCTACGGAGGGCATAAGAGGTAGTAGTACGAAGGCGGCGGTGGCGATTAGTTGAATGAGTAGGTGTCCTGCTGTGAGATTGGCTGTTAGTCGTACTCCCAGCGCTAGTGGTCGAATAAATAAGCTAATTGTTTCGATAATAATTAGGATGGGGATCAGTGGGCCTGGTGTGCCTTCTGGCAGAAGGTGTCCGAGAGCATGGGTGGGTTGGTTTCGCATGCCAATAATAACGGTTGCTAATCAAAGTGGTACTGCCAGCCCTAAATTAAGTGACAATTGCGTTGTTGGGGTGAAAGTGTATGGTAGAAGTCCCAGTATATTTAGTGTAATTAAGAAAATCATTAATGAAGCCAGGAGGGCAGCTCACTTGTGGCCCCCTACGTTGAGGGGAAGTAGTAGTTGTTGTGTAAAACGGTTAATAAACCATCCTTGCAAAGTCATAGGGCGGTTGTTTAATCATCGGGCCGTCGGAGTGGGAAACAAAATTCAAGGAAGAGTGAGAGCAAGGGCTATTAATGGGATCCCTAGATAGGTTGGGCTTATAAATTGATCAAAGAAGCTTAGTGTCATGGTCAGTTTCAAGGTTCTGTTTTGGCTTTTTCTGCGCTTTGAAGTGTAGGGCTGTTCGGGAAAGTGTGGGCGGTGATCTTAGGTGGAAGGACCACTAGAAATACTATTCAAGAAAACACAAGGATGGTGAATCAGGGTGCGGGGTTGAGTTGGGGCATGTCGCTAGGGGTGGTTGGGAGGCACCATTCTTTAGCTTAAAAGGCTAACGCTAATACCCTTTTTAGCTTCTTAGCGAGGCGTCTTCAAGTATTCGGGAGGATCAGTTTTCAAAATGTTCTAGCGGAACTGCCTCTACTACAATAGGCATAAAGCTGTGATTGGCTCCGCAAATTTCAGAGCACTGTCCATAAAATACTCCTGGGCGGGATGTGATAAAGGCTGTTTGGTTTAGGCGGCCTGGAACTGCGTCTATTTTTACACCTAGGGCAGGTACTGCTCATGAGTGAAGGACATCATCAGCGGAAACTAGCACTCGAATGGGAGACTCAACTGGAATAACTATACGGTGGTCAGCTTCCAAGAGTCGGAATTGACCGGGGGTGAGGTCTTGAGTTGGGATCATGTATGAGTCGAACCCCAGGTCCTCGTAGTCAGTGTACTCGTAGCTTCAGTATCATTGGTGGCCCACGGCTTTAATTGTTAAGAGTGGGTTATTAATCTCATCTATGAGATAAAGGATACGGAGGGAAGGCAATGCAATGAGGATTAGGATAATGGCGGGAAGCACAGTTCAGATAATTTCAATTTCTTGTGAGTCCAGGATGTACTTATTGGTCAGTTTGGTGGTGACTATAGCTAAAATAATATAAAGAACCAGCGTGCTAATTAGGAATACAATCATTAAAGCATGGTCGTGAAAATGTAGGAGTTCTTCTATAACTGGGGAAGCTGCATCTTGAAATCCAAGTTGGGACGGATGTGCCATTGTAACAAAACACGCGGGGGTTTAACCCACATTTTCGCCTTGACAAGGCGGTGTAATAAACTGTTATACTAGTATTTTAATGAAGAAAGTGGCAGAGCGGTGATGTGGTCGGCTTGAAACCGACCAACGGGGGTTCAACTCCTCCCTTTCTCGATTAGTCTGCTTGAACTTGAACGAAGGCTGGTTCCTCAAATGTGTGATAAGGAGGAGGGCAGCCGTGTAGTCACTCTACATTTGTAGTTGTTATATCTGTTGCGAGCACTTCACGTTTTGCGGCGAACGCTTCTCAGATGATAAACAGGAACATGATAACTGCTACTAATGAAATTAGTGACCCGATTGAGGAGATTGTATTTCATAATGTATATGCATCTGGGTAATCAGAATATCGCCGTGGCATGCCCGCTAGTCCAAGGAAGTGTTGTGGGAAGAAAGTCATGTTAACTCCTAGGAACATAATACCAAAGTGAATTTTTGTTCAAGTGCTATGCAGGGTGTAGCCAGAAAACAGTGGGAATCAGTGCACGAAGGCAGCTATAATGGCAAATACAGCCCCCATGGATAGTACGTAGTGGAAGTGGGCAACTACGTAGTATGTATCATGTAGCACAATATCTAGTGATGAATTGGCTAGTACGATTCCAGTGAGACCTCCTACTGTAAACAGGAAAATAAACCCCAGGGCTCACAGTAGAGGAGTTTCTCATTTGATTGAGCCCCCGTGCAGAGTTGCGAGTCAGCTAAATACTTTTACCCCTGTTGGAATTGCAATAATTATTGTGGCGGAAGTAAAGTATGCACGAGTGTCTACATCCATCCCGACTGTAAACATGTGATGGGCCCAAACGATAAAACCTAAAAGACCGATTGCCATCATGGCTCAGACCATACCCATATACCCAAAAGGTTCTTTTTTGCCAGCATAGTATGCAACAATGTGCGAAATCATTCCGAAGCCTGGTAAAATAAGAATATATACTTCTGGGTGGCCGAAGAATCAGAAGAGGTGTTGGTAAAGAATTGGGTCTCCTCCCCCCGCTGGGTCAAAGAAGGTGGTGTTGAGGTTTCGATCAGTAAGCAGTATTGTAATACCGGCGGCAAGGACTGGGAGCGAAAGAAGTAAAAGAACTGCCGTAATTAAGACAGCTCACACAAACAGTGGAGTTTGGTACTGGGAGATAGCTGGGGGTTTTATATTAATAATTGTTGTAATAAAATTGATTGCCCCCAGGATTGATGAAATGCCTGCTAAGTGCAAGGAGAAAATTGTTAGGTCGACAGATGCCCCGGCATGGGCAAGATTGCCCGCTAAGGGAGGGTAAACAGTTCATCCTGTTCCAGCCCCTGCCTCAACTCCTGAAGAGGCCAGGAGAAGGAGAAAGGAAGGGGGGAGGAGCCAGAAACTCATGTTATTTATACGAGGAAATGCTATGTCTGGTGCCCCAATCATCAGCGGGATAAGCCAGTTCCCAAAACCCCCAATTATGATTGGCATTACTATAAAGAAAATTATTACGAAAGCATGAGCTGTAACAATTACATTATAGATTTGGTCGTCTCCCAATAGAGCGCCCGGTTGGCTAAGTTCTGCTCGAATAAGCAGGCTCAAGGCTGTGCCTACTATGCCGGCTCAGGCACCAAATACTAGATAAAGGGTGCCGATGTCTTTGTGGTTAGTGGAGAAAAATCAACGTGTGATGGCCACAGGTAGGATGGCTGAGTTTTAAGCGGTGGATTGTAGCCCCATAAACAGAGGTTTAAGTCCTCTTCTTACCAAGCCCTGAGGTGTACAACATATTAGATTGCAAATCTGAAGAAGCAGGCTAACGACCTGCCGGGGCTTTCCCCCGACCCTTACGCGAGAAAGTCGGGGGAAAGTTAGGTGGATGCTCTCTGGTTTAAGCGCTTAGCTGTTAACTAAGATTTTGTAGGATCGAGGCCTGCCCGCCTAGTAAGGCTTTAGCTTAATTAAAGTGCCTGCTTTGCACGCAGGAGATGTGGGATAGTGTCCCGTAAGTCTTATCAGGGGCTGGGGGATTCTCACCCTCGCTTAGGGCTTTGAAGGCTCTTGGTCTTGTGTTAACCTAAGCCCCTTACAGGGTCAATAGCGCTGATACGGTTGGGGTAAGTGGTAGTAGTAGGAGTGCAGCTAGTGTAGAGGTGGCAAGGGGCAGGGTCACTCGGGAAGATGTAAGTCGTCAAGGGGATGTTCCTGTGAGGGTATTGGGTGATATAGTTAGGGTCATGGCGTAGGAGAGCCGAAGATAGAAGTACAAGCTCAGTAGTGCGCTTATTGCTACCAGTGTAGCGGTGAGGGCCAAATCTTGCTTGGTCAGCTCTTGTAGGATAAGCCATTTTGGCATGAAGCCAGTAAGTGGGGGTAGGCCTCCTAAGGACAGGAGAAGCAAGGGGGCAATGGCTGTCAGGGTGGGGGCTTTTGTTCAAGAGGTGGCAAGTATATTAATGTTAGTAGCTTCATTTAGTTTGAATACAATAAATGTTGAGAATGTCATGACGATGTACGTGGTAAGTGCGATTAGAGTTAAGGAGGGTGAGAATTGTATCACTAGCACTATCCAGCCGAGGTGGGCGATTGAAGAGTAGGCCAGGATTTTTCGCAGCTGGGTTTGGTTGAGGCCTCCTCACCCGCCTAGGAGGGTGGAGAGGAGCCCTAAAATTATTAGAAGGGTGGTGTTAGTATTAGAGGTCTGTAGAAGTAAGGCAAATGGGGCTAGTTTCTGTCAGGTGGACAAAATAAGGCCTGTGGTTAGGTCTAGTCCTTGAAGGACATCGGGTAGTCATGAGTGCAGGGGTGCGAGACCTACTTTTAGGGCGAGAGCAATTGTAACTAAAGTGGTTGGCAGTGGATGAATGGCCTGCGCAATATCTCACTGTCCGGTGAGTCAAGCATTTGTTGTGCCGGCGAACAGCAGCATCGCTGCTCCGGCGGCCTGCACAAGGAAATACTTGGTGGCTGCTTCGACTGCTCGTGGGTGGTGGTGCTGGGCCATCAAAGGGATGATGGCGAGGGTATTTATCTCTAGGCCCATTCAGGCTAATAGCCAGTGGGAACTTGCAAATGTGGTGGTGGTGCCGAGGCCTACGCCAAATAGCAGGGCAGTGAGGATGTAGGGGTTCATTAGCAAAGGAGGGATTTTAACCATCATGTTTGGGGTATGGGACCAAGAGCTTAATTAGCTGACCTTGCTAGGAAATGGTGTAGCGGAAGCACTAAGAGTTTTGCTCTCTTCAGGTGGGGTTCAAATCCCCTTTTCCTAAGAAGTCGGGGGGAATCGAACCCCCATAATTCACTCTATCAAAGTGGCCCTTTTCTTCAGGCACGGCTTCATTTTTATAGTTGGGGTGGCAATCCGGCGAATGCGATGGGAAGCGCTAGGTGTCAAATGACCAATGCTAGTGTTAGTGGGAGGAAGTTTTTCCAAATTAAATGTATAAGCTGATCATATCGGAACCGGGGGTAAGAGGCTCGGACTCACAGGAATAGTACTGATAGAAGAGCGGCTTTTACTATAAGGTTGAGTGCTGTTAGTTCCGGCAGAGTGGGGATGTGGGAGGCTCCCAGGAATAGGATGGTGGATAGAGTATTTATAAGGAGAATGTTAGAGTACTCGGCCAGGAAAAAGAGGGCGAAAGGGCCTCCTGCATACTCTACATTAAACCCTGAGACCAGTTCTGACTCCCCTTCTGTTAGGTCAAAGGGTGCACGGTTTGTTTCAGCTAAAGTTGAAATGTACCATATTGCGGCTAGGGGTCAGGCTGGCACAAGCATTCAAATGCTTTCTTGAGTTACATTAAATGTCTGCAGAGTAAACCCCCCGGTGAAGATAATAACACTGAGCAGGATTAGTCCTAGGCTAACCTCGTAGGAAATGGTTTGTGCGACGGCACGTAGGGCCCCAATTAGGGCATATTTTGAATTTGAGGCTCAGCCGGAGCCTAGGATGGAGTAAACTGCGAGGCTTGAGAGGGCCAGGACGAATAGGATGCCCAAGTTCAAATCAACTACTGGGTAGGGAAGTGGTATTGGGGCCCATAAGGTTAACGCTAATGTGAGGGCAAGCATAGGGGCCAGGAGGAACAGGACGGGTGACGAGGTTGAGGGGCGCACAGGTTCCTTAATGAATAGTTTAACACCATCAGCAATGGGCTGTAATAACCCGTAAGGTCCTACGATATTAGGGCCTTTACGCAGTTGTATATACCCTAGTACCTTGCGTTCGAGTAAGGTGAGGAATGCTACGGCGAGAAGTACGGGAACGATGAAAGTTAGAGGGCTAATAATGTGGGTAATAATGGCTGAAGTCATAGTTAAGGAGAGGATTTGAACCTCTGTGGAAAGGGCTTAGGTCTTTTGCAATCACCATAGTCTGCCACCCTAACTGCACCATTTTCTTTGGTGGGGGGGGGGTACGCCCTTTTGCCTATTTTAGTTGCTTTCATTAGGTCGGGGTGAGGCGTGCCCAGGGCAGGGGCCTCCTCTTTTCGGTCCTTTCGTACTAGAAAAGGGCATAGCATAGATAGAAACTGACCTGGATTACTCCGGTCTGAACTCAGATCACGTAGGACTTTAACCGTTGAACAAACGGACCCTTAATAGCGGCTGCACCATTAGGATGTCCTGATCCAACATCGAGGTCGTAAACCTCCTTGTCGATATGGGCTCTAAAAGGAGATTGCGCTGTTATCCCTAGGGTAACTCGGTCCGTTGATCGGCTTTGCCGGATCTTGATGGTCAGAAGTTCTGTTGCCTCGAGCTGTGGCTCTGGGCTGTAGGAAAGGTGTTTTCCCATTCCACGTGGGGGCTTCTTGTTCCCCCGCGGTCGCCCCAACCAAAGACATTAGGGAAGGAGGTATCCATTAGTTCTTTCCATTTTTGGTGGGTTTTGACAGGATCTTCCTTGGTGTCTAAAGCTCCATAGGGTCTTCTCGTCTTATGGATTTATCCCCGCTTCTGCACGGGGAGATCAATTTCATTGACCAGAAAGAGGAGACAGTTAAGCCCTCGTTATGCCATTCATACAGGTCTTCATTTAAAAGACAAGTGATTGCGCTACCTTTGCACGGTCAAAATACCGCGGCCGTTAAACTAATAGTCACAGGGCAGGCGGGACCTCTTATTCTTTGCTTTTGCAAGAGGCGATGTTTTTGGTAAACAGGCGAGGCTTGATTTGTTTGCCGAGTTCCTTCTCTTTCTTTCGGTCTTTCCATGGGGGTACACCAGTGTGGGGTTAACGGCTGTATGCATGAACTTTTTTCTAGTTATTTAGTTGTTGTTCAGGTCCCTCTTTTGTCTGGGGCCGTTAATGTTCGGCGGGGGTTCGTTCCGATTTACACGTGTGCCTGGAGAGAGGCTGACTCTCTTATTACTCATACTAGCATAATTTCTCCCATGGTCGCATGGGATAGCCCGGTAGTGGGTAGGGGAATAAGAATTTATTATCAGGATATACGGTTAGATGGTATGTACTTGAGCTGTAACGCTTTCCGACGGGATGGCTGCTTTTAGGCCCACCCAGGTACATGTTGGTCCTTTTGGGTTATGATCTTTATCCTCCTAGAAAAGTTGTGTCTTATTTCAAAGGGGCTGTACCCCCTTTGACTAACTATCACAGTTTCTTAGGGTGTCAGTCTATAGTGATACCTTGGTGAGTGTAGAAGCTGTGAGGCTGAACTTCTATTCAATTCTCGGGCAACCAGCTATTACCAGGTTCGGTAGGTTTATCACCTCTACTCAAAGCTCGTCCCACTCTTTTGCCACAGAGACGGGTTCGCCCTATATACAGGCTGTCTTGGAGTAGCTCCCCTGGTTTCGGGGAATCAAACTAAAGTACTCTTTGCTTGTGGTTCACTAGCTAAATCATGATGCAAAAGGTACGAGGTACTATCTCTGCTTCTTAAAACTTTACTGGATTATTTCATTACTCTTTCAGCAATCCCTTGCGGTACTTTCTCTATGGCTCCGTATGCCTTTTTCTATCTCCTATACTTAAGGGGAAGAATGGTTTAATTATTATAATTTATTGTGTATGTAGGGGTATAAATAGTGGTTGGTTGTTGTTGTGCTGGTGGGCTAGCTGTTGGGTGTCAGGGTGATTCGGTTTGCACGAATATCTCTTCAGTGTAAGGGAAGCGTTTTCCTGTGTTATACTACACTCTGATTTTTCCAAGTGCACCTTCCGGTACCCTTACCATGTTACGACTTGCCTCCCCTTTGCATTAGTGGGCTTTTTAAGTTAATTGAGTTGGTGAGCTTGGGGAGAGTGACGGGCGGTGTGTGCGCGCTTCAGGGCCAGTTTCAGTGAGACGCTCTATTTTCCACTTACTACTAAATCCTCCTTCAGACATGCATTTCAGTATGTCATTCGTTTTCCCTATTTTTAGGGAATGTAGCCCATTTCTTCCCCTTTCATTCGCTACACCTCGACCTGACGTTTTGGGTTAAACCAGTTGTGCTTACTATTAAACCTTCACAGGGTAAGCTGACGACGGCGGTATATAGGCGGAATAAACAAGAAAGGGTGAGGTTGAACGGGGGTTATCGGTTCTAGAACAGGCTCCTCTAGGGGGGTCTAAAGCACCGCCAAGTCCTTTGGGTTTTAAGCTGGTGCTCGTAGTACCCGGGCGGGTAAAATGTGTAGAGTTATACCAATGTTTAGGGCTAGGCATAGTGGGGTATCTAATCCCAGTTTGTGCCAGAGCTTTCGTGGGGTCTGGGAGGATAAAGCTACTTTTGTAATTGGGCTTCTAGACTTCGGGTGCGTATAACAGCTTTGAAGGTGTGCGGCTTTAATTTTAATTTTCCATAACCACTCTTTACGCCGGAATATAACAACTTGGGCCTCTCGTATAGCCGCGGTGGCTGGCACGAGTTTTACCGGCCCTCTTAGCCTTAACTAAGTCAAGCTTTCACTTATGGCTTAATGTTTATCACTGCTGAGTTCCCTTGAGGGTGTGGCTGAGCAAGGTGTCGTGGGCTACATGGGATGTGTGCCTGATACCAGCTCCTTGCTCCAGGGAATGGAGCTGTGGGGCATTCTCACAGGGGTGCTGATACTTGCATGTGTAAGTATAGCTAAAGTTGTTAGTAAAGTCAGGACCAAGCCTTTGTGTTGGCGGGGCTTTCTAGGGCCCATCTTAACATCTTCAGTGTTATGCTTTAGTTAAGCTACGCTAAC